GGATTGTATCAAGAATTATGTACAAAAAAATATGAAAATATCTTCTGGTATCCAGGGAATTGCACGGATAAAGATTCAAAAAAGAATCGATCTGATTCAAGTCATAATCTATATGGGATTTCCAAAGTTATTAATAGAAGGTAAACCTCGAAGAATCGAAGAATTACAGATGAATGTGCAAAAAAAACTTAATTGTATGAATGGAAAACTCAACATTGCTATTACAAGAATTGCAAACCCTTATGGACACCCTAATATTCTTGCAGAATTTATAGCCGGACAATTAAAGAATAGAGTTTCCTTTCGTAAAGCAATGAAAAAAGCTATTGAATTAACTGAACAGGCGGGTACAAAAGGAGTTCAAGTACAAATTGCGGGACGTATCGATGGAAAAGAAATTGCACGTGTCGAATGGATCAGAGAAGGTAGGGTTCCTCTACAAACCATTCGAGCAAAAATTGATTATTGTTCTTATACAGTTCGAACTATTTATGGGGTATTAGGCATCAAAATTTGGATATTTGTAAACGAAGAATAATAAACTTTGCCTTATCGTTAACGTTCTATCTAGCGAAAAAACAAAAAATGAAAAATTCTTCTATTCTTATTCTGTTAAATAAATTTTATAAGATTGAATAAAAATTCGATTAATCATTTGATATTGATATAATTGCTATGCTTAGTGTGCGACTCGTTGCGTTGGTTTATTTTTTTTAGAATGGTTAGAATTCAACAAAAAAATAAACCAACTCGTAGTAGTAGTATTAATTAATTAATAACTATAGAACTAATAACCAACTCATCGCTTCGCATTATCTGGATCTAAAGAACCAGTCAAGATATAAGTAAAGATATAATATATTGGCGATATCATTATACCAACTGAAATATTGCATAAAAAAAAAAAAGAAAAACGAATCGGATTATGAGTTGTGAAGCAATAAGAATAGATGGATAAATGAAAGGGTGAAAGAAAGAGAGAAAAAGAATATCAATGATATAGAATTCGAATATGTAAGGTCTATGAGTCATGTCATAAAAGGTAGTGTAATAAAGCATCAATATTAATTAATCCATAATTAGATAACTATATTGATCGAACAAACAAATCAAGAGCCCCGAGTCACTAAAAACTGAGAAGGTTGACTAAAGAAAAAACAAAATGGAATTAGAGGCTCCATTGTACAATTGAGACCTAACCATTAAGCGAGAAGCGATGGGAACGACGGAACCTGTGAATGCCTAAGATTTTATTAAAAACAAATCTTAATGATTCATTAGGTGGGATGGCGGAAGGAACCAAAAACCAATCCATTTATTCTGAGGAATCATGTTCTGAGGAGTCATGGGCTAACCCTACATCTGAAATAAATAATGAAAGAGTAAATATTCGCCCGCGAAAATTTGGATTTTATTGGATTTATAAATAGGGACCAATGCGATATGATAATAAAAGGAAAAACAAAATAAAGATTCGTTAGAACCTTATAACATAAGAAAACAACATTATCTATTTATATCTAGATAACAAGAATTGTCTATAATAGAAAAAGAATATTTGTAACAAAGAATACTTGTTTAGTTATATATCAAAACAAGATATACAAATTTCCAATAAACCAATAGATTAGATGAAATCTCAAAAAGTCCCACCACGATTCGATATATTATTCATGAAATCCATGTATATTCTATTTTAATCGTTTCATTCGCGAGGAGCCGTATGAGGTGAAAATCTCATGTACGGTTCTGTAGTAGAGATGGAATTGAGAAAAAACCATCAACTATAACCCCAAAAAAACCAGATTCCGTAAACAACATAGAGGAAGAATGAAAGGAATATCCTCTCGAGGTAATCATATTTGCTTCGGTAGATATGCTCTTCAAGCACTTGAACCCACTTGGATCACATCTAGACAAATAGAAGCAGGGCGGCGAGCAATGTCACGAAATGCCCGCCGCGGTGGAAAAATATGGGTACGCATATTTCCAGACAAGCCGGTTACAGTAAGACCTACAGAAACACGTATGGGTTCAGGAAAAGGATCTCCCGAATATTGGGTAGCTGTCGTTAAACCGGGTAGAATACTTTATGAAATGGGCGGAGTCACAGAAAATATAGCCAGAAAGGCTATTGCAATAGCAGCATCCAAAATGCCTATACGAACTCAATTCATTATTTCGGCATAATAATTAAAACCAAAGGAAAGAGGTCTTTGGGATGAAAAAAAAACAATTGCAATTGTAGGTTTCTTTTTTTTTTGATACACAATATTTCTTTTTTTTTTTTTTACTTCGCCCTTTGCACTGAAAGAACAGAGAAAAAAAATGATATGATTCAACCTCAAACCCATTTGAATGTAGCCGATAACAGCGGGGCCCGCGAATTGATGTGTATTCGAATCATAGGAACTAGTAATCGACGATATGCCTATATTGGTGACGTTATTGTTGCTGTAATCAAGGAAGCAGTACCAAATACACCGTTAGAAAGATCAGAAGTGATCAGAGCTGTAATTGTACGTACTTGTAAAGAACTCAAACGTAACAACGGTATGATAATACAATATGATGATAATGCTGCAGTTGTCATTGATCAAGAAGGAAATCCAAAAGGAACTCGAATTTTTGGTGCGATCGCTCGGGAATTGAGACAGTTAAATTTCACTAAAATAGTTTCATTAGCACCCGAAGTATTATAAGACGAGACTATGATATATTTATAGTATTTGAGATATATTTATAGTATTTGAATGAAATAGATTAATTAATAGATTGATTATGTCTCACGCATATACCTTTTCTTTTGTAATTATTAAAAAAATAAAAAAAATTCTAATTATTATTAAATTATTAAAAAATCAAATCAATATAAATATTAAATAGAATCTATTTTTAAAATAGATTAATAAATAAAATATATTAATAAAAATAATAATAATGAATTTTAATAATTAATAAAAGAGCATGTTGATTATATCAAAAGTCAAGGGCAACAATCATTTTAGTTTATCATGGGTAAGGACACCATTGCTGACATAATAACCTCTATACGAAATGCTGACATGAATAGAAAAGGAACGGTTCGAATACCATCTACTAACATCACCGAAAACATTGTTACAATACTTTTACGAGAAGGTTTTATTGAAAACGTGAGAAAACATAGGGAAAGCAACAAATCTTTTTTAGTTTTAACTCTACGGCATAGAAGAAATAGGAAAGGGTCATATAAAACTATTTTGAATTTAAAACGAATCAGTAGACCCGGTCTACGAATCTATTCTAATTATCAACGCATTCCTAGAATTTTAGGAGGGATGGGGATTGTAATTCTTTCTACGTCTCGAGGTATAATGACAGATCGAGAGGCTCGATTAGAAAGAATCGGCGGAGAAATTTTATGTTATATATGGTAATCTTTCTGATATCCGAATTCTATGAGAAACTTACATACATTTTTGTGAAAAAAGAGAGAGAAAAAGCGGGTTTCTAATATCACTCCACATACATTAGTTAATACGGGAAAGGGGTTTTAACAGCAATAGAAATCAAATCATGAGTGTTTAATTACTGAATCACTTGCCAATGGTATGTTCCAGGTTCGTTCCTATAATGAAAATAAGATTCTAGATAATGAAAAATATAGATTCTAGGTGGTCATGTTTCCGGAAGGATTCGACATAGTTTTATACGTATACTACCGGGGGATTATACGTATACTACCGGGGGATAAAGTAAAAAATAGAAGTAAATCATTTTGATTCAAGCAGAGGGTTATAGACTCCGGAACAAAAATTCGAATGATTATACTGTTTTTCAACTTCAACATTTTTTTTATAGGGATACAATTAGAAGTTAAAAATTTCAGGAAACCCTATTCTCTTCCAATAAAAAAATTAGGAATTCAGTTAAGGAATAACAAATATGAAAATAAGGGCCTCCGTTCGTAAAATTTGTGAAAAATGTCGACTGATTCGTAGACGCGGACGAATTATAGTAATTTGTTCCAATCCAAGACATAAACAAAGACAAGGATAATCTTTCCAAAAAACAAATCAAAAAAAAAAAAAAAAAAAAGGGGGCTTGACCGGATGCACAAAAAAAAAAAAAAAAAAAAAAAGAAAAAATCGAAAAATTGAAAGGACTTTTGACATGAAATGGATATATCCATATATCTCTGACTTATATTTATGAGATAATAAAATATGGGAAAACCTATACCAAAAATTGGTTCACGTAGAAATGGACGTATTGGTTCACGTAAGAATGCGCGTAAAATACCAAAGGGAGTTATTCATGTCCAAGCTAGTTTTAACAATACCATTGTGACTATTACAGATGTACGGGGTCAGGTGATTTCTTGGTCCTCCGCCGGTACTTGTGGATTCAAGGGTACAAGAAGGGGGACACCTTTTGCCGCTCAAACCGCAGCAGGAAATGCTATTCGGACAGTAGCGGATCAAGGTATGCAACGAGCAGAAGTCATGATAAAAGGTCCCGGTCTCGGAAGAGATGCGGCATTAAGAGCTATTCGTAGAAGTGGTATACTATTAAGTTTCATACGGGATGTAACTCCTATGCCACATAATGGATGTAGGCCCCCTAAAAAAAGACGTGTGTAAAAGGAAAAATAAACATTGAAGAGATTTCAAGAGAAATAAATAATTCAAATTCAAGGATTTGCTCAAAATATATTATTATGGTTCGAGAGAAAGTAAGAGCATCCACTCGGACACTGCAGTGGAAGTGTGTTGAATCAAGAGCAGACAGTAAGCGTCTTTATTATGGACGCTTTATTCTGTCTCCACTTAGGAAAGGTCAAGCCGACACAATAGGCATTGCGATGCGAAGAGCTTTGCTCGGAGAAATAGAGGGAACATGTATCACACGTGCAAAATCTGAGAAAATACCACATGAATATTCTACCATAGCGGGTATTCAAGAATCAGTACATGAAATTTTAATGAATTTGAAAAAAATTGTATTGAGAAGTAATC